TATGTATTTGTATTGTATTAATAGCCAATAGACGAAAAGAAATAAATCGATTCTGTACTCTATATATGTATTCTTTATCCCTACGAAATACCAAACAAACTAGAACGATCCGAAAAGGAATATAATGAAATTCTTTGATTGGTTCTTCCTCGAAGAATGTTATTTGACTAATGGACCAAGATGAATTCAAACAAAGGAGAAAAAAATTTAAACTAATAAAAATAAATTTTCTTCTTTTATTCGAAACGCCCCGTGATCTTCAACCAATTATGCGCTTCAATATAATTTCCAGGAGTAAGTGTTATAGCCTGTTTCCAATACTCAGCGGCTTGATCGAACCAAGCCTCCGCAATTTCAGAATCCCCCTGTTGAATGGCCTGTTCTCCCCGGTCGGAATAGGAATATGTGGGTCGATTCCTTCCCTTAGAACCGTACTTGAGAGTTTCCTACCTCATACGGCTCCGCAGTGAATTCTTTTGGTGTCGTTAAACTGAATGAGATTTATTATAGATCTATATACCACTGTTCAGGGGAACCAAAAGAGGTTAATCACATGAGTTTCAAACTTTCCTTTTGATTTAATTAACAATCAGTTTCAGTTTTATCTTTTCTCCTACCTGCAGAAAAAAGCATAGGTATTTACTTCTAGCCGTCGTATTTTCCGCAAGGTAACTATCTCGGTTTCATATTGAAAGTTCTATAGAATCTTTGAAAAAGGCTTTACTTCATAAACATAAGTAATAAAGAAAAGACTTACTGTCTTTGGGATTTGATCCTACACCGCCGCTTAATACCTTAGTCTTAGTGGATCGACTCTATTACAGAAGTTAATTCCTAACTTTTCTCTATTTTATATGTAGACATAAGTAAGCAGTTCTTTTCTTAATGTATTGGCAAAAAACCTCATTAATTGATCTTTACGGTGCTTCCTCTCTATTAATTAGATCCTTTTTTTATCCATAGACATAGAAAAAAGTATCTAGGCATGTTTTGACTTCTATTAATATGATAATATGAAGTTTATTTCTTTGCTACAGCTCAAAGAAATCATCGTTTTCGACGATGCATTTGTAGCGAGCCTTGTTTTCGTATTTACTAGCAGATTTTGTTTTTGTCTTCCCTTTTCTTTCTATAGTGGAGATAGCCGCACGTAATGACAGATCACTGCCATATTATTAAAAGCTTGTGGTAAGAATGGGTTTCGTTCAAGTGCCCTAAAATAATATTCTAAAGCTTTCGTATGTTCTCCATTACTTGTGTGAATAAGGCCTATATTATAGAGTATATAACTTCGATCGTAGGGATCGATTTCTAGTCGCATAGCTTCGTAATAATTCTGTAAAGCTTCCGCATAATTTCCTTCGGATTGAGCTGACATCCGTTACGGTCGTTATTTGATTCAAATCAAAGAATCTCCGTTACAGAACCGTACATGAGATTTTCACCTCATACGGCTCCTCCCTTAATATACATAATGAAAATAAAAAATACATGGAATAATCAAAAAGGGTTAAAACATTATCATTATGAACTCAGCGGGGCTAGTGTTTTTACAAAAATCTCTAGCCAACCTTCTTGCGCAAGAGCTTTTACTAGAATCGCGTGTCGTCGTACTAAATAGAAAGGATAACTCCAACAATTCCTTTGTCCTCAACGCCTCCTAATTTCCGGGAAATAGTCACTTCAACAGTCTTCGATGGTTCTATGGGTATCCAAAGTACGAACGAGATGGATGTTTGTTGTCCCAACCATTCTTGTTAGTCCCAATCCAGATAAGATACGAAAAGAAAGGGAGTAGGTAAGTAATTTTTAACAAAGCTTTCGTGTTGTTGATTGCTAAGTGTAGTGTTTCTTCCCCTATGCCGCCTATTGGTACTATATTACTAGGAAGTAGGATTGACCTGTAATACAAAACACAAAGGTTACGCCTTTCGCTCAATACTAAAATCGATAACTGAAACATAGTATCTGAGGTTGCATCAATCGGGGATACACGACAGAAGGGATTGTTCTATTTCGAAACTTCACCTTCAACAAGCGTAGGTTTATTTTATTTCTATAATATGGAAGTAAGAATTTTTGTTCTTTCTATCCCGAATCGTGTGCCGTTCTCCTAAAACTAGGAACAGCAAAAGGAAATGAAATACTAAAGAAAATCAAATCACACCATCTCTGTAATAAGTAAATGCCTCTTTTTCTCCTGAAGTTGTCGGAATTATTCGTAATAAGATATTGGCCACAATTGAAAAGGTCTTATCAATAAAATTTCCATTTATCCTCGATCTAGGCATAGGTATCAATCCATTCTCAAATTCTTCTCATTCCCCCTTATGGGAAAATGATTACACAAACAAAGGGTTTGTACAGTACAAAATAACATAAAAAGGGATTCATTTCCAAAAATTTCAATAAAGATCTATATTTTCTACTATGACTTATACAACTATTTCTTATTTATTGGATTCGTTCACAAGAAAAGACTTGCGAGAAAATTTTTTTTTAGAAAAAATTGTCTATTACTATATCGTTATACTATTAACTATTAGTTTATAGTATTGGTGGGTTGGTCGTAGTCGTACCTAGCCAAACCAAAATCGAATAGTAGAGAATAGTAGATATAGTAATAGAAATATGAACATAGGCATGGCTCGCTATTTTTTCAGTTTCTGAGTCATAATCAGTGTGTAGGAGAGATGGCCGAGTGGTTGAAGGTGTAGCATTGGAACTGCTATGTAGGCTTTTGTTTACCGAGGGTTCGAATCCCTCTCTTTCCGTATTTTCACCTAAAAACCTAATTAAATTTGCCAACATTCCTAACTGTAACAAATAAAACAACAAGAAATACTCTTATTAGAACATAAGAGTTAGATCCTTCTTTCTATTTATATTTTTTATATATTTCTTCGATTTCGAATTGCTGTGGTACGTAAAATACTGTCAAGAGTGGACTATGATACATCAATAGGAAAGTTCACGATGGGATAGAATATATGATTGGGAGAAATATGTATCAAACCCCCGACTTTAAACCTTAAGTCATTTTACTTTGTCGGAAGAAAGGGGCCAAATTGTCCAAACCCCTTGCTTCGGATTTTTTTAGGGCTAGGTCTGACGAGAATAATATTCTACCACTAGTAATTCATTTATTTTCAAACCGACCCACGTACTATCTATTATTTGATTGACTAATCCTTTATACGGGAATGGTTGAAGAGTCAAATGTTTGGGCAATTCCTCCCGGGGGGATGAATCAAGAGAATTTTGAATTAGAACTCTGGATTTTTGTTCATCCCTGGACATAATAGTATCTTGAGGTTTGCAACGATAACTTGGTATATCTACTATACGGCCATTAACTAAAATATGTCTATGGTTAACTAATTGGCGGGCTCCAGGAATAGTCGGAGCCATACCCAATCGAAAAAGTATGTTATCCAAACGCATTTCAAGTAATTGTAGTAAAACCTGACCTGTTGACCCTTTGGCTTTTCTGGCGATACGGACATATTTAAGTAATTGTCTTTCTGTAATACCATAATGAAAACGCAATTTTTGTTTTTCTTCTAGACGAATACGATATTGAGATCTTTTCCCGGAACGTGATTGGTTTCTAAGATCACTTCCGGCTCTAGGCCTTTTATTAGTTAGTCCAGGTAAAGCCCCTAGACGGCGTATTTTTTTGAAACGAGGCCCTCGGTAACGCGACATAAAGACTCCTTTCTTTATTTCTTTTCTTTAATTTCTATTTATATAATTTATATATATATTCCATATGACAAAAAAACCTAAGTTAAAACTGAACTAAATGATAAATGAAACGAAATCCCCTGAAGTATTGTATTACAATGAATAATGAAATGGATTGTATATACATCATATACGAACCTTTTTATATATTATATATTTTGTATTATAAGTAAAAAAAAAGAAAAGAAAGAGTTTTTTCTGATTTGTTCGGCCGAGATTGACCCCTCTTCTTTTCCTTTTTCTTTTATTTAGAGTTAGAAGTTTCTATAACATAATAGATCGTTTTGAAGAAGAAAAAGGCACCCTTATTCTTTTCTTTGTTCTTCGATTTCAAAAAAATATATATATATTTAGATATATATATAAATAGAATAAATATAGATATAATATAAAGAATAAAAAGATTGAACAAATACAACTAAAAATAGAGAAAAGCCAGCTATCGGAATCGAACCGATGACCATCGCATTACAAATGCGATGCTCTAACCTCTGAGCTAAGCGGGCTCACATAAATTCTACATGCACTGGAATTAAATAAACTATATTTTTTTTTAGGCTTATTCATTTTTATTCTTTTATGATACGAATTTCAAATAACTATTTGAAATAAAAAAAATAGAAATATTCAATTTAGTTTATTTCTCTCTATGTATATTCTATTTTGTGTCTAGAACAAGTAGATTTAGCAATTTTATGAAATTCTATTTCTCTTTTTAATTTAGTAGAGCTATGAATTTTCAAATTCATTTCAAAATCGAAATACAAAAATTAGAATCGATAAAGATTAACTTTGAATCTTAATAAGCTATTCTTCTCCTTTCATTTATAGACTATCATCAAAAAAAAAGAATCGACCCTTTGAGTATTCAAAATTGTATGGCAAAATCAACGGGGAATAGGATATATATGGTATATATACATCTATATTGAATTGTAGTTACAGAAATGATAGAATCATTTCTGATTAGACCAAAAAAAAGTCAAATATAGACTTCCGATAGAGATGAAAGAAGATAGACAAAAAATTTTTCGGTTTTTTATAGTAATTCATATAAAATCTCATGAATTCGATGGTTCCGGTTCCGACCGAAATGAAAGAAAAAAAAGAAAATAAAGGGGAAGGACATCACCCTGAGATCCTAATCTTAAAAAAATCTTAAAAAAAAGGGGGATATGGCGAAATCGGTAGACGCTACGGACTTAATTGGCTTGAGCCTTAGTATGGAGACCTACTAAGTGAAAACTTTCAAA